ACAAGATCTCTCTATTCCACTCTCCGCCGACAAATCCAGATTCAAGTTTGGATGAAAAAGCCCCTTATCGGATTTGAACCGATGACTTACGCCTTACCATGGCGTTACTCTACCACTGAGTTAAAAGGGCTTAAAACAAACTGTTTTCTTTTTTTTTTCCATTATGAGTCTACTGCAGGTATATATGTACATATATTACATACATAGATAGATGTATGCATAGGAACCTATTCAGTAACAAGAAATTACATTTATTTCAAAGCAAAGAAGTCAGAAGTCAAGTCTAGGATAAAATCCTTAAAAAAACCAATAAAGTGAATGGTTTCAATACCAAATCAATGTGACTTTATCTATTGTATTTTTTTTTATTTGACCGATCATGAGAACAAAATTGACTTAATTGATATATATACAACTCCCACATAGATTTAGGAAAATGGATCAAATAATGTTTTATTTCAACAAATAAATTAGTGGAAATTACATAAACGAAACTACCTTACTTTTCTGGTAGATCAATAACTACTTCAACTAAAAGGAAACCCTAAAAAAAATATAAAATTAAAATATATAATAATATTTAAAATTAATAATAAAAAATTAATAATAAATTAAATAGTAAATAATGAAATATAAATTAAATAACTATACACTATTGTATTAGTGTGTATACGTCATTATATTATAATAGTATAATGAATATATAATGTATGATATATAATGTATGATAGCGGCTCGGCTAATCAAGGCATAATGACACGAACTCCAAATTCTTATGGAATGGAATCATTAAAGTAGAGTAGAAAGGCCCCTTCGGATCTAATCAGACCATTACTTACATGATTAGCATTATTACAATTATTATCACATTATTTTCTATTTATTTTACATTAATTTAGATTATTTATTAGATTTTTATTTTTTTTTAGATTCTATTGATTGTATTGACAATTCCAAAAAACTGATCATACTATGATCATAGTATGAGGCTGGTCGGGCGGGTATGCCCCTATCGTCTAGCGGTTCAGGACATCTCTCTTTCAAGGAGGCAGCGGGGATTCGACTTCCCCTAGGGGTAGGGTACTGGGAAAGTAAGTTTATCGTGGCTTATTAATAATTGATAAGCCCATATCCATATCAATATTATATATGATATGGATTCTTCCTGGGTCGATGCCCGAGCGGTTAATGGGGACGGACTGTAAATTCGTTGGCAATATGTCTACGCTGGTTCAAATCCAGCTCGGCCCAAAAGTTTGCCTCGCCGCTTTCTTTTGAGTATGATATGACCCCTTTTTCCAGAAATACCCGATATGTAAGAATAAAAAAAAGTCCAATTTTTGTTGTTTTTTATCTATCATGGAAGGGTTAATAATCCATATTATATCAATGATTCATAATCAATATTATCGCAATACTAATAATTACAGGATTACTAGTTAACCTGTTTTATTCTTATTATATGAATCACTAGATATAGTAGAGTCTATATATAGATTACCCTATTTCATTCGTGTCTATGTTATAAGACAGTAAATAGAATGTTGTTATGAAACCCTAAGACTATACACACTGTTCATCCTGCTGGGATTGTAGTTCAATTGGTCAGAGCACCGCCCTGTCAAGGCGGAAGCTGCGGGTTCGAGCCCCGTCAGTCCCGAACTAAGATCCGACGACCCGCAAAATCTCTCAATTGGTGGTATGACTATATTGATTATTTTTATGGATACCCTAAAGGTATGACCTTTTCGATTGCTCTTAATCCATGAAATAGATTAGAGTATTAATATATCTTCTGGGATAGGAGTACACGTGTAAGGAGTATATATAAATGGTATTTATTGTATGATACACAATGATCTTACGAAAATAACCTTGACAGAGAATTTTTCATATAAAAAAACTTTTTTATATTTAATAGAATTAATATTATTTTTAATATTTATTTAGAATACTATTTCTTGTTCTTGAATTCTTTAATATTCTGTACTAGATAACCATTACTCTATTATTATCTATCCATTTTAGATATGAATAAATAAATATAATTGAATAATTATTCAATTTATAATAAATTTAGTAAAATTTGGATTTTGGTTGATTTAATAGTAATCCATTAGTGGATATACTAGCTTAGTATAGCTACGATTTTTGTGTAACCTTAATTTAGAATTAGAAATTCTAACTAATTTATCTTATTCTCATTGTACATGGAATTATTTATCAGGGTGTTACAGTCCTAATTTAAGGGTTGATGAGGATCTTATCCTAATAAAATAAAAACCAACCAAGGCCCTTTTTCGTCAATTTGAGTCGCTTTAGTACAAGAGTCCATTTTTGATACTATACTCCGACTTGGACACATATTTATCATACTTCCTCTTATTCAAAATTGAGGTCATCATAAAAAAATTAACCAAGAGTATACCACGTCATTTTTATTATTGCACTTCTACTGTTTGGGTGGCCAATGGAATACCGGTTAGATTATATCTCATCAGATAATTAATTGTATATATCTAAGCAAAAAATGAAGGGGACGCTTCATTTATATTATAAAATAATAAAAAAGAAAGAGTGAAAAGATAAACTCTATTAATTTATTATCGGATCAGGAATCTCATTTTTGACTTGGTATGGATAAAAGATCCTCCTATGTTATACTATTCAATTCTCGACGATGAATCTATTTGATAGATTAGATATTGTTATTCATAACATGGATTTAGTATCATTAGGATGCAATTAATCCAATTTACATTACAGCAGTCATCTTACCTCTATGGGATTAGATCCCGAGTTATTGCGAAGAAAAAAAACAATAAGATTATGGAAGTAAATATTCTCGCATTTATTGCTACTGCACTCTTCATTCTAGTTCCTACTGCTTTTTTACTTATCATCTACGTAAAAACAGTGAGCCAAAATGATTAAGTTAACTGATACTTTGATTTCAGATTAGTCATTAAAGAAAAGAAAGGAATTGAAACTTCAAGTCTTAAATGAAATGATTGGACTGGAATCCACACTATTTGAGATAGTATGGTAGAAAGAACTAAACTATATAATATAAATCTTTCTACCACACTATCGAGCTATCGAGTGTTGTATTATAGACTATCTATTATTATCGAATATATATTTGTATACAGATATAGGCTTGACAACATAGATCAATCTCTGATACGTTTGTACAAATAATATTTATTTATGTAAAGAAATATGTAAATTGAAATAAAATATCTAAAATTTAGAGTTTTTTTTGACTTTTTTGTCGTCGCTGCAGCTATTTGTATGAATTTTGACCCGACCAATCAAAAATAAATAATAATTTAATTGAGGGTCAACAGTTCTATTCTAATTTATAGGTTTCTTTTATAATGAGTATCCCAAGAAAACTTTTCAATTTAGAAAAAAGTGTGGGCTAGTTTTATATAAAAGATATCAAAAAATGAAACCGAGAAATAGAATCGTTTTTTCTTTTTTTTAGCATTCTAAATAAATAATGGATTGAGCTAGAATTAGATGATCAATGAAGTTGTATGGTAATTTATTAGGATCTGTAAAAAGGGAGTAGATTCCCCAATTTATCATTCATGCTTAAACATGAGATTACATGAAATGGGTTGAGAAAGCCTAAATAAATAAAATTTCTAGAAGTCTAAAATGTTAAAATTATATGTAGATCGCTCAACACAAGCAAAATTTTTGATCTATAGGACCGGTGTTTGGACAACTACTAGGAGCTTTGAGTAGAAAGTATGTATTGCTGTTATAGTAATAACAGCACAACTTTCTCCTGGAACAAACAAAGAAGAAAACAAATAAAGCAAAAAAGTTGGCTTGTTTTTTTTTATTAGAATACCCCTACCCTAATTCTGGTAAGAATCAGTTCAACTACGTATTTGTATTCTGTTGATTTTCCAAAACTATAGAAATTATGCATTTTCTGCTCAAATAATTATTATTTAGTAGTGTATTTTATTATTGCTATTTTAATGTATTAAAGCAGAATTTGAAAACGGAGGCATCTTGATTTGAAACAGTTCGTAAAACATTAAACAACTGATACAATTAAATTATTAAATTAATAGTACCGTACCCCTAAAGTCCACTCCTACCCCAGACTACAAGTGAAAGGGAAAATGTAAAGACTACCATTAAAGCAGCCCAAGCGAGACTTACTATATCCATGTGATATATCTCCTATCCTTATGAAATGAAAGAATTATTCCATTATTGATCACTAATCATAGTGGAATCAATGGTGCAGAGTCAAAATGGAATTATGAATTAAACCTATTAATGAAGCAATTCAATAAATTGATTTGTAACAAGTTCCTATATTTATAGCATTTCTGGTAGAATAATCGCATAAAGATTAGACACAAATACGATATACATGTTTTGTAAATATCAAGCGAATACTTTTATCCTATAAAATATATAGGAATAGTCACACTTCCTTTTTTTATTTTTCTTGAGTTTTATAAGCAACAAAAAACATACACAAAAAGATATAACTACCAGCAAGCTAGATAACTAGCTATTTCATAGCTATAGTTTCTCTAAGCCTGTTATCATTCTGTGAAAAAAAGGGAAATGCCATGCACTATTCTTGTCTTGTTTTTTTGCAATCTCCTGAAAGACAAAATTAGAACCTTTTCCCTATAAGGTACAATCAATCACTAATCAATAGTGATTATTGACCACTAGGATTTTCTTATGAGTTTAGAGACAACGTCTCCTTTTTTATTGTCTTACATAAACTAATCCTAAATAAATTTCCCATCAGCCTAGCCAATTGAATCAGTAGATACTTACTCCCTTAGCTTAGTATTATTAAAGTAAAGTCATTAAATTAATGAGATTTTAGAGTCTTTCCCACCATTTAAACCTAAGACTAAAAACCCAAAGAATTCCATTTTTTTGACTCTTTTCTTTCACTCATAAGATTTCCAATCTATTACTCTCGTGGGTCTCAATCTCAGAGTTGTGTC